TTCTTAGAAAATATATTCTATTACCTTCGTTGATAATAGCTAAAAATATTGGGCGTCTGTTATTATTTCAATTTCCTGAGTGGTCTGAGGATTTAAAGGAATGGAATAGCGAAATGCATGTTAAATGCACCTATAATGGTGTTCAATTATCAGAAACAGAATTTCCGAAAAATTGGTTAATAGATGGTATTCAGATAAAGATCTTATTTCCTTTCTGTCTAAAACCTTGGCACAAATCTAAACTACGATCCTCTCATAGAGATCTAATGAAAAAGAAAGAAAAAGGAAAAAAGGATGATTTTTGTTTTTTAACAGTTTGGGGAATGGAAGCTAACCTTCCTTTTGGTTCTCCCCGAAAACGTCCTTCTTTTTTTGAACCCATTTTTAAGAAACTAGAAAAAAAAATTGGAAAATTGAAAAAGAAATATTTTCTCATTCTAATATTTTTAAAAGAAAGAACAAAATTATTTCTAAGAGTTTCAAACGAAACAAAAAAATGGATTATCAAAAGTGTTCTATTTATAACAAAAATGAAAAAAGAACTTTCAAAAGTCAATCCAATTCTATTATTTAGATTGAGAGAAGTAGATGAATCGAGGAAAACTAACAAAGAAAAAGATTCTATAATTAAGAATAAAATAATTCATGAATCATTTAGTTCAATTCGATCTACGAATTGGACAAATTATTCCCTAACAGAAAAAAAAATGAAAGATCTAACTGATAGAACAAGCACAATCCGAAATCAAATAGAAAGAATTACAAAAGAGAAAAAAAAAGCAACCCCAAGACTAAATATAAATATTAGTCCTAATAATAGAAGTTCTAATGTTAAAAAATTAGAATCACCAAAAAATATTTGGCAAATTGTAAAAAGAAGAACTGTTCGATTAATCCGTAAATTACATTATTTTTTAAAATTTTTCATTGAAAAAATATACATAGATATCTTTCTATCTATTATTAATATTCCCAGAACCAATACACAACTTCTTCTTGAATCAACAAAAAAAATCATTGATAAATATATTTACAATAATGAAACAAGTCACGAAAGAATTGATAAAACAAATCAAAAGAGAATTTACTTTATTTCGAATATAAAAAAGTCACTTTATAATATTACTAATAATAAAAATTCACAGATTTTTTATGACTTATCCTACTTGTCACAAGCATATGTATTTTACAAATTATCACAAACACAAATTATTAATTTGTATAAATTAAAATATGTTCTTCAATATCACGGAACATCCTTTTTTCTTAAAACTGGAATAAAAAATTATTTTGGAACACAAGGCATATTTCATTCCGAATTAAATCATAAGAAACTTATGAATTCTGGAATGAATCAATGGAAAAATTGGTTAAGAGGTCATTATCAATACAATTTATCTCAGATTAGATGGTCTAGATTAAGATCACCAAAATGGCAAAATAGAGTCAAACAACGTTGTACGGCTCAAAATAAGGATTTAAACAGATGGGATTCGTATGAAAAAGACCAATTAATGCATTACAATAAACAAACTGATTATGGAGTATATTCATTACGAAATCAAAAAGATAATTTTAAAAAATACTATAGATATGATCTTTTATCATATAAATCTATTATTGATCAAACTAAGAGGACCTTATCTATTTATGGATCACCATTCGAAGGAAAAACGAACAAAGAAATTTTTGATAATTACAACACACATAAACACCCATTCTTTGATATGCTTGGAGGTACCCCTATCAATAATTATCTAGGAGAGGGTGATATTTTGTATCTGGAGAAAAATCTGTATAGAAAATATTTTGATTGGCAAATTCTCAATTTTTGTCTTAGAAAAAAAGTAGATATTGAAGCATGGATCGAGCTCGATACCAATAATAAAAATACTAAAACCGCCATTAATAATTATCAAATAATTGATAAAATGGATAAGATAGGTCTTTTTTATTTTACGATTCATCAAGATCAAGAAAGAAATCCACCTAATCAAAAAAGATTTGTTTTTGATTGGATGGGAATGAATGAAGAAATATTAAATCGTCCCATATCGAATCTGGAATTTTGGTTCTTCCCAGAATTTGTACTACTTTATAATGCCTATAAAATGAAACCGTGGGTTATACCAAGCAAATTATTTCTTTTAAATTTGAATATAAATGAAAATCTTACTGAAAATCAAAACATCAATGGAAAGCAACAAAAGGATCTTTTTATTCCAATTCCATCGAATGAAAAAAAATCTTTTGCATTAAAGAATCAAAATCAAGAAGAAAAAGAACCCGCAGACGAAGGAACTCTTGGATCAGATACACAAAACCAAGGAGATCTTGGACCCCTTCTCTCAAACCAACAAAAAGATATTGAAGAAGATTATCCCGGATCCGATATGAAAAAACGTAAAAAGAAAAAACAATACAAGAGCAACACGGAAGCAGAATTCAATTTCTTTCTGAAAAGGTATTTACTTTTTCAATTGAGATGGGATGATGCTTT